GGTCGTCTCAAACCTTTCGATTGGCCTTTATCTCCACAAAATATCGATACTTTTTACATACAAAGGATTTACTTGTTACCAAGAAAATTTAGCCTCTCTGATTCTTTAGATCTAGATCCCTTATTTCACTTCACTCCGATAGTATCATAAATCGGGTCAATGCAGAGGAAATGACTGCATTTCCATACTATAAACTATTAAGTAATTAAAGAAATAAGTAATAAAATAGAATATAGATTCTACCGCATTACTTATTCTACTGGGTTTTACGGAGCCTTAACATGATTGAATCTGATCATAGAAAAGATTCTTCTTCAAGTGAACCAGCCTATCCTCTGTATGGGGCTTACACAGTGGTTGGAACAAAGACACATTTGGTTATTAATTCCAATATGGCAGATAAGGGCATATATCTGCACGGCCAAATCAACAGTTCAAGTCACACACTCCCATAATCCATTTTTATCTCAGGAGAATTCACTTCAACTATTCATGTTAAATAAAAAAACAAAAATTTTTCGAGTTGAAGAGAAATATCCAAATACATGTCTTATTCTTTTCAATAATCCATATTTGTAGCAATGAAATACTATTTTTGTTCCTCCCCCAAGCAATCAATGGTTGATTACAAATATCTAGAATCAATATTCTCTATAAATTACTCTCTATAAAGGACCTGAAATACCTTGCTTACGTATCATTGGAAAGTGCATTAACATAAATACAGCAGTAAGAAGAGGTAATACAAAAGTGTGTAAACTATAAAAACGAGTCAAAGTGGATTGGCCTACACTAGCACTTCCACGTAATAACTCGACCAAAGGCGATCCTATTACAGGAATAGCTTCCGGCACGCCTGTTACAATTTTGACTGCCCAATAACCAATTTGGTCCCAAGGTAAGGAATAACCAGTTACACCAAAAGATGCCGTCAATACAGCAAGCACTACGCCTGTAACCCAAGTCAATTCGCGAGGTTTTTTAAAACCACCAGTGAGATACACACGAAATACGTGCAGGATCATCATTAAAACCATCATACTTGCCGACCATCGATGAACTGATCGGATTAACCAACCAAAGTTAGCTTCAGTCATTATGTATTGAACAGAAGCAAAAGCCTCAGTAACGGTTGGACGGTAGTAAAAAGTCATAGCAAACCCCGTAGCTACTTGTACTAAAAAACAAGTAAGCGTAATTCCTCCTAAACAATAAAATATGTTAACATGAGGAGGAACATATTTACTAGTTATATCATCTGCAATCGCCTGAATCTCGAGACGTTCTTCAAACCAATCATAGACTTTATTGAGATAGGTAAACCAGAAAGACTCCCCCTCCAAGAACCGTATATGAGAATTTCATCTCGTACGGCTCAAACAGAACCACCAAAATAATAGTTCAAACAGATATGTGTAATAGAAACTTCTTAATCCTATGATTAAAGAGTTTTTGACCATACGAAAAAAGAAAAATTCGAAAACTCTTATTTGTGGTTATAATATCAAAATATCAAGTCGGCTCGTTCCTTTTTTGGTGTTGATTGTTACGGGCCTCTTGAATCTTCTATTTACCCATTTTGATTTTATTTCATTTTGTATGTAATGTAGCCTTATTGTTGTTTTCTTTATTATTGATAGGAATTTTCTTGTTCCGATCCTACAAATCGATTGAAACCTCAGATTCGTACTAGAACCACGATGATTTATTTAATAAAACCTTCAAACTAAGCCCAAAGATTCTCTGAGTAAGAACCGTTGTATCATCACTTATTCAATCAATAAATAGAATGAGTAAAAATCCAAAGAAAGGTTTATTCTTTGATCAAACATAGATAAAGAGTTTGAAAGAAGAAAAATCTTTCAATTTATACCTTCTAACTCTTTGAAATTTTTTGGAGTCCGATCACGGGATCTGAATATTCAGTATGAATCATAGTTCTAATACTTCGTAATCTATTTCATACATTCCGTGCTACAGATACTATAATAAATACCTGACGAGGTATAAAAGCATCTCTATCAAGACGACAGATCCACTCTCTGTACTATCATATAGGATCAATTCGAACAAGTCGCACACTCATATTCCAGAACTACAGAAATAAATCAATTTCACGATCGAACTATGAAAATAGACTATAATAAAAAATCCGAGAGAAAAATGCTTCGTTTTGTATTCAAAAGCTAGGCCTTATTGTTTCTTAATTCATTGAAATTCCATCTAGTAAAACGGAAGAATTATAAATCTCCAAAATAATAGATAGGAATACCGCAAATAGAGCCATTGCGATACCCATTAGAGGAGTGGTTCCCCATCCCGGAGCTACTTTACCATATTCGGAATTCAATGGTTTCAATAAATCCCCTACAAAAGTTCGTCTTGGACCAGATCGAGAACTACCCTCCACGCTTTGTGTAGCCATAAATTGAATCCTATTTGTATTAATTGAGATTTGTTGACTTTGTATACCATTCCGTTGTAAATAAATGATCTTATCATAGATCCATTGTGGTCTTGAAATCATATAATAATGGAAACAGCAACCCTAGTCGCCATCTCTATATCTGGTTTACTTGTAAGTTTTACTGGGTATGCTTTATATACTGCTTTTGGGCAACCCTCTCAACAACTAAGAGATCCATTCGAGGAACACGGGGACTAAAAGAGCCTCCCAATATTGGGAGGCTCTTTACCTCTTTATTTCAATTAAGATATCAAAAAATCATTTTACCTTTTTAGTTTGAATTTTCGGCGGTTCTCGAAAAAAAATAGCGAAAAAAATTATTCCTAAAGTTGAGACTAAAAGGAATGTATAAACCAATGCTTCCATAAATTCAATTGTGGTTTACAATTATAGCTTTCATACCTGTTTATTTTGGAGCGTCTACCGGATAAAAAAAGACCAAAATTCAAAGAAAAGGTGGCGATTCAAATTAAGATATCTACATACCCTATGGAAAATTACAAAAATAAAATAGAGGCGAAAACTACGAGATCAAATATTGTATCAGACTACTTGTCTTTTTGTAGTTGGATCTCCAAGTTTTTGGAATGCTCCAAATTCCACTTGAGCATCTAAATCTGGATCAATCCCAGCAAAAACATCTCTGAACAAAGTTCGAGCACCATGCCAAATGTGTCCGAAGAAAAAGAGCAGAGCGAACGAAGCATGTCCAAAAGTAAACCAACCCCTTGGACTACTACGAAAAACACCATCGGATTTCAAAGTAGCACGATCTAATTCAAAAATTTCGCCTAATTGAGCGCGTCTAGCATATTTTTTGACAGTAGCAGGATCACTATAACTGACTCCATTTAGTTCACCACCATAGAACTCAACAGTTACACCTACTTGTTCGACACTATACTTCGACTCTGCCCTTCGAAAAGGAACATCGGCTCTAACAATCCCATCTCCGTCTACCAAAACAACTGGAAATGTTTCAAAAAAAGTAGGCATACGGCGTACAAAAAGTTCACGCCCTTCTTTATCTCTAAAGATAGGATGTCCTAACCATCCAACAGCTATTCCATCCCCGTTGTCCATCGAACCTGCTCTGAACAATCCACCTTTTGCAGGATTATTGCCAATGTAATCATAAAAAGTTAATTTTTCGGGAATTTTCGACCAAGCTTCGGATAAATTTTGATTTTCGGCTAGCCCGGCACTAACTCTTCGATATATTTCTTGCTGGAAGTATCCTTGATCCCATTGATAACGAGTGGGACCAAATAATTCAATCGGGGTAGTTGCTGAACCATACCACATAGTTCCAGCAACAACAAACGCTGCAAAAAAGACAGCAGCGATACTACTGGAAAGGACAGTTTCAATATTTCCCATACGTAATCCTTTGTATAAACGTTGGGGCGGACGGACACTAAGATGAAATAGGCCCGCCAATATGCCCAATGTACCCGCTGCAATATGATGAGAAGCTATTCCTCCAGGAACAAAGGGATCAAAACCTTCCACACCCCATGCTGGACTTACTGGTTGTACCTTTCCAGTTAATCCATAAGGATCGGAGACCCATATTCCAGGACCATACAATCCGGTTACATGAAAAGCGCCAAACCCAAAGCAAGCTACCCCTGAGAGAAATAAATGAATTCCAAAAATCTTGGGCAAATCCAAAGACGGTTTTCCTGTACGCTCATCAAAAAATATTTCTAGATCCCAATACACCCAATGCCAAATAGCTGCTAAGAAACACAAGCCAGAAAACACAATATGCGCCCCAGCCACACCTTCATAACTCCAAATACCCGGATTGCTTATAGTTCCTCCTGTGATATTCCAACCACCCCACGAATTGGTTATTCCTAAACGAGTCATGAACGGTATAACGAACATACCTTGTCTCCACATCGGATCAAGAACGGGGTCAGAGGGATCAAAAACTGCTAATTCATATAGAGCCATCGACCCAGCCCAACCAGCAACCAACGCTGTATGCATTATATGTACAGACAGCAAACGACCGGGATCATTCAATACGACGGTATGAACACGATACCAAGGCAAACCCATGTAAATACCCCTTTATTCACGAAAAATAAACACTATGTAACTTTATTGCACTGGAAAAACTATGTTATGGATCTCCCTTTTTAAGTGAGGAAAGAATTACTATTTTTTTTCTATTCTTTTTTTTAGTATTTTAGTAATAATCTAACAATTCTGTTTGTAGGAACAAAAAAAAGAGAAGCAAATCTATTTTATACCCGATAAGTACCAATACGCAACGGGTAGCTGACTCCATTTTCTATGAGTGAACACATAGAAATTTGTTCATCATTCAAAGGACTTATTCGTAATAATTTGACTCTATTCGGTTTGTCTTCCTTATATTTTCTATATTTCTTTTTTCTATTTTTATAAATTCTAAATAGAAATTCTAATAGAAATAGAAATCCACGTATAAAATATTACAAAATATTACGAATATATTAGTAAATTAGAAAGGTCAATATTCTTAAAACAAAAAATTCATTGTTACGTTTTCATATCAAAGTGAAATAGAGTACTTAATCTTTTTTCTTTCATTTAATGCCTATTGGTGTTCCAAAAGTCCCTTTTCGACATCCTGGAGAAGACGATTCACTTTGGATTGACTTATAGTGCGACTTGTCAGATATATTGGGTCATACGGAATTCCCCCGTTCTCTCACCCGATTGAGATATCCCTCTGTTTCGCCCAAGAAAGATTGATTAAATCATCAAAAATTTGGAGCGTGAAGTGCAATCAAGTTCAATTAAATCTATGCTTTTGAGGTACTCAAATTAATATTATCAATTAGAATACTTTATGGTTGCCTTGTTTAGACCAACAAAATGAAGTATCCAGACTCCGTTTAGCAAATCCAATTGGTAATATATCTATTATCATTACTACTTGTATCATATTCTATATTAGAAATTTTTTCTAAATTTTGATTCGAACTGAAAATCATATTCAATCGAATAAAATAATATAATGAATACGTCAAATATTTGACAGAAACGTTAAATGAATTAAAAAAAACGAAGTTGTAACAAAAAGACGCGGTATTAGAGCATTTGCCCTATATGTGCAAATAAAAATCGGGCAGATCTTTACTCGGAGTAGAGCACAAACCTAAAAGAATTGACGAAGCCCACTCAGGAACAAGAGAATGCCATCGTGATTTGAATTCAATCACGATGAACGAATACATCAATAAGAAGTTAATTTGATAAGTTTAATTAATTTTTTTATAAGTAAACGCGTCAAAACTCATCTTTCTTAAAAAATAGAAGAAAAGCCCCCTCATTCAAAATAAAGGTTAACAAAGTACTCACTATCAAAAAAAAGCAGGGTTAGAATCGAAACATTGATTCTTTTTTTTTTTTTATTTTCGTTATTTTTGGTGAACCGTATGCATCAAAAGGTGCATGTACGGTTTCTAGAGGATAGAATTTTATCCTAATCAACCGACTTTATCGAGAAAGGTTACTTTTTTTAGGTCAAGGTGTTGATAGTGAGATCTCGAATCAACTTATTGGTCTTATGGTATATCTCAGTATAGAGAGCGAGACCAAAGATTTGTATTTGTTTATAAACTCTCCTGGCGGATGGGTAATACCCGGAGTAGCTATTTATGATACTATGCAATTTGTGCGACCAGATGTACAAACAGTATGCATGGGATTAGCTGCTTCAATGGGATCTTTTATTCTGGTCGGAGGAAAAATTACCAAACGTTTAGCATTCCCTCATGCTTGGCGCCAATGGGTTTTTATTTGAAAGAAAAAAACTATGCCTTCGCCATATGAAATATAAATATTAAGTAATAATAGCATGGCATTTAGAATTCGATATAAATATAAGAAATTTTTTTTAAACATTAGATTATGTATCGAAAGAGTCGTATGGGATATTAAGGGCCTTTCTGATTTTATTCTATCAGGAACCTCTTTCAGCGTCACAAACATTTTTGTTTTCGCACCGGAGGGCTCTTAACACTATTTATGTTATGAAAGAGTACAAAAAAAAGATTCTATTATTATTTATTATTATTTTTTTTTTCAACTAAAAAAAAAAAAAGAAACTTTGGGATTGCTAAATCACTGATAAAATAAAGCAACGGGACCACCATAGTATTTTTGCTTTTTACCTCTTCCCAAGGAAAGGGTGGTTATTGGATCATTTACTGATTTAAGCCTAGATTTTTTTTCGATGAAAGGTAAAATAAAAGTGAATTCTAGTGTGAAGCCGTATGCAATATACAAACAATAACAATGCCTGTACGGTTGTTCAATTCTATCGTCTTTTCTTATTCTTTTTTATCTCTTCCCGGACCTTTCTTATTTATTATATTTCTATTATTTATTATGGGAGCTAGACTAAACCTTTTTTTTCTTATATGATCAGGGTAATGATTCATCAACCTATTGCTGGTTTTTATCAGGCACAAATAGCAGAATTTGTCCTGGAAGCAGAAGAACTACTGAAACTGCGTGAAATCATCACAAGGATTTATGCACAAAGAACGGGAAAACCTTTATGGGTTGTATCCGAAGACATGGAAAGAGATGTTTTTATGTCAGCAACAGAAGCCCAAGCTCATGGAATTGTTGATCTTGTAGCAGTTGCATAAGAAATAGAAGAAATTTCATGCAAATCGCAATTTGATCTTTTTTTTTTACCGAAATTTCGATTTAATATTCTATTATTTATTTAAATATCTATTATTTAATTACTAATTAATATTATTAATTAATAGTTATTTAATTACTAATTAATTAGTATATTTCTTAATAATAGAATATTAATATAATAGAATAGTAATATAGAAAAAATTCAGAATCATACGGTTACGATCGATCTAAACCAGCCCATTATGCATACGATTCAAGATGCCAACTATTAAACAACTTATTAGAAACACACGACAGCCAATTCGAAATGTTACCAAATCCCCCGCTCTTGGAGGATGTCCTCAGCGCCGAGGAACATGTACTAGGGTGTATGTGCGACTTGTTTAGATCATGAGCTTGGACAAAAGAAAGGAAAAATTTTTCCACTATCTGTGTCAGTACAGATGAATAGGATAGAATAGAAGAATGACCTTCATTATCTAAAAAAAAAAAAAAGATCTATCACATTCGTCTATTGTGTATCAAATTTATGGTTTCATTGGTGCAAATTCAATCACCTCAATTTGCAATTTTAAACAAGAAAGAATTTCCCATTGGTAACAACTGATTATCCATTAAGCAGGGAAAATCTTATTAAAAGTTAACAGGCTGAAAATTTATGCCCCTACTCTTGCAAGAGCGGACTAAGAGGGTCAACGAATTAGCTAATCCTCCTAATTAAATACCGTTACTATAATAGATGATTTCCTTGTGAAAGACCTATTACTGGAGAATTCATAGGTAGAGCAAAAGAATGTGAACTGTACACGTTAACAATAGCATTGATTCAATGATTAAATGCAGGAGGGGGCTCCGGTGTATAGAGAAGACCTCACCGTTTAAGAAGTAACCATAGAAACGATGGAACCCACTATTTATCTATTTCTATTTACTGCTTATTTTTATTTATTATATTTTTGTTTGTGTTTGAGACCTAATATCAATACAGTTGCTTATTCTTATTTCGAGACGAAATGTCTCCAAAAAAAAAAGAAAAAATCGTGGTTGGGAAGGTTATAGTAGCAAAAGCCGTTGGAATTATTATTTTATACATTGGAAAAATCCGTTTTGTTATTATAGAAAAGGGGAATAAAGAATAACTGAAAGAAAAGAAACCAATTAGTTATTCATCAAAGTTTCGTGTACTCAATGACCAGAATTCGACGAGGATATATAGCCCGGAGACGTAGAACAAAAATTCGTTTATTCGGATCAAGCTTTCGCGGGGCTCATTCAAGACTTACTCGAAGCATTACTCAACAAAAAATAAGAGCTTTGGTTTCGGCCCATCGGGATAGAGATAGACAGAAAAGAAATTTTCGTCGTTTGTGGGTCACTCGGATAAATGCAGTAATTCGCGAAAACAGGGTATCCTATAGTTATAGTAGATTAATAAATAATCTGTACAAGAGACAATTGCTTCTTAATCGTAAAATACTTGCACAAATAGCTATATTAAATAGGAATTGTCTTTATACTATTTCCAATGACATTAGAAAATAAGGAAATTGTAAGGAATCCATAGAATTTTTTACATGGAATTTCTTGAAAAGAAATTCCGGGAAGATAGAATCGAAATGAAGGTAGAATAGAAACTCGTACGATAAAATATGATGATAATATGATCAAGTAAAGTAGTCAAACTAAACAAAACATTCAATAAAAAAAACGTTTCTTCTCCCCCAATTCGTTTTTTTTTCTTACGACACGAAAATGAAATTTGGATTTTCATTTTTTTTGGAACAAAACATCAATCTATGGTTCAATTCGAATTGGAATTGTGATCCCATTTCAATTTGAGTAAGCCTATTTTGCTTGCTGGTTCTAAGATCAGTAGTTAGAGTGACCAACTCGCTTTTTTTCAAATTGTTTTTCATTATTAAGAAAAGGTAACAAAGATAAAATACGAGCTTGTTTTATAGCAATAGTAATTAATCGTTGTTGTTTTAAACTCAATCTATTCACCCGTCTAGATAATATTTTTCCTTGTTCACTAATAAATCGACTAATTAAACTCATGTTTCTATAATCAATTCGATCCCCCGATTGGATCGGGGGCAAACGCCTACGAAAAGATCGCTTGGACTTAGGGAAAAGTCGTTTGGATTTATCCATGGTTTGTTTCTTCCTTATTTCAAAAATCCTATTTCGTTCAATTGGATCAAAAATGATTTCGAATGCAGAAATAGGATTTGTTTTGTTTATTTTATATTTAATATTTAGAATATTGAATAGATATTTAATATTTTTTTGTTTTTTTATTTAATTTCTATCTTTTAGAATTTAAATCTTTTAGATATATATATTTAATTATCTATTTAATATTTATTATTTAATATTTTTTTTTTATTCTATTCAATTTTAATTAAATAATTAATATTTAATTATTTTCATTTTTATTATTTTAATTATATATTTCTATTAATAGAATAATATTCTATTTAATAGAATATTTTAATTGAATATATTCCTATTCAATAGAATATATTTCTCTATTTATTTAAAATCTATTTATTTCTATTTATCTATATATATAAATATATAGTATATATAGAAATAGATAGAAATAGATAGAATTAGAATTTCGAATATATATTAGCGTAATATATTATAGGATAATATATTCTATGCATAATATATTTATTATAGTAAGATAATATCTATTCGATAAGATTCTATAGTATTCTTTCTATACTATATTATTCTATATTTAATATGTTCTTTATATCATTGTCATCTTCCTTGAAAAGGTGACACGCAAACGAGAAATTACATCTATTTCTTTATCTCCCCGTGAATTGTATGTTTGTAACAATAGGGACAGAATTTTCTCAATTCCAATCCACTGGGCGTATTGTGTCGATTCTTTTGAGTAATATATCTCGAAATGCCTGTTGATTTCTTATTAACACTCTTTCGAACACAACCGGTACATTCTAAAATAATCCTTACTCGAACATCTTTCCCCTTGGCCATAAACCTCCTTGGGATTTTTGGGTTTTTTATTCATTCAACTCTTCTATTTTCCGATCTGAAGTAACGAAGAAAGGAAGGAAAAAGAAGTGAAGTTGCTAACTCGAAATACAAATTATGAAAAATTTCATTGCAACTAATATAGTTCTAATTATAGTAATAATAAGTAATACAAAGATTTTAAACTCTATCTCAATTAGAAGTTTCGATGAGAATCACAGTAATTCATTTAAGCGTCTTGTAGAATACTGTTGCACTAACTACATTTCTAACTACCTTCTCTTAATTTTAATTTAATTGAAGTTACTTTCACTGGAAACGCGGACCCCGAGTTCCGAGTTTTACTGAAGTTGAATACACTTTTTTTCTTTTCTAACTTATTCAAATTAAATAAAAAAAAAGAGGAGGGGGTAGTAGTCACAGATATTTAATTGTATCTCTAATCTTCTTCACCTTCTCCCCCACGCGTTGATAACTAGAATGAAAAAAAAGGCAATGTCAATCCATCGGGGAAAAAACGATTGATCTCTATCAATAGGCCTGCTAAAGACGCAAACCATAGAGTACTTATTACCGGTGCCACGGATAGATATGTTTTTAGATCTCGCATTTTGAATCCTCCTTCTTTATTCTTTATTGTTTCTTTATTGTAATAACTACTCTTTATTTTATTCTAATACATAATTCTAATAGATATAGAACCGATTCTATGTAATTCAAGGCAACTTGCATTTGGTTTGTACACGGAATCTCTAATTCAAATTAACATAAAATGTACAACAATTTCATAGATAAGATTTTCCTTTTCTTAAAAAAGAAAGCGCCGCCCTTTTTCTCGAGCATTAACGAAATTTGCGTAAGTTTCTTATTATATAATATATGATATGAGATCAAAAAGAAAAAATGATAATGGATATCAAAATGAAATAAAGTATGTGGAAAACAAAACAGGTATTCTTTACAATAACATTATAAATGAATTACAAAGGGATGTAGCGCAGCTTGGTAGCGCGTTTGTTTTGGGTACAAAATGTCACGGGTTCAAATCCTGTCATCCCTATCGATTACTTCGTCTCTGAGCAATAACAAAGGATCAATTGAGATTAATTAAAATTGAAAATGGGACATACTCAATTTTTAATAGATATCATATTCTCTATATAGTATAAGCATTCAAAATCGAGTAGAGGTAAAAAAAGACTCTTTTTTACTTACAGTCTCCTTTTTTGTGATTGGGACAAGAAAGCGCTCTTAGTTCAGTTCGGTAGAACATGGGTCTCCAAAACCCAATGTCGTAGGTTCAAATCCTACAGAGCGTGATTCTCTTTTTGGTTTGTTAGTTCAAAATTTATACGGAAAAATAGAAGAGCACTCTGAATTTGACCTCCTCCTTTCTTTAATCCGAAGAAGGTCAAAAAAAACACGGTGTTAATTAATATTAATCATAAGTCCAACTGATCACCACGTCTATATTGTAAATATGCAGTTACGAATAATCCCGCCAAAGTAATAGGAATTAGCCCCAAGACAATTCCAAAGAGCAAAACTTCAATCATTTCAATTTTTTTTTTGATTTGAAAAAGGGAAAAAGAGAGGTAATATCTATCCTTAAATATTAAGCCATATTGCCCAGAAATCGCAATAACCAAGAATTGGAAACGCACACGGTAAAGAACTAGAGAATAGGTGGAATACTACAGAAAATTTTTGTTTTGGTTTTAGAAACTGTTCATTCAATTAATTTCAAATAAGTCGTATCTTGCTCAGACCAATAAATAGAACTGAGGTTATAGTTAAAGCAGCTAGTAGAAAACCGAAAAAACTAGTTATAGTAGGCATGAAGGAGCTAAATAAACTTTTTTCTACACTACATATGCTTGTAAAGCAAAAGCACTTTCCTAAGTTCAATTTTTTGAAAGATAGTAGGATAAAGAAAAATATAAAATGAAAGAATAAGTTCAATTGAGAATTTTTGTATTGATTTTTTTTATCAATCATTTATTAATCATTATCATAATAAATTTTACACGGCACTAATAAAATAAGAGTGGTAGTGGTATAGATAGAAAAGGAAATCCATTTTTCATCTATACCATCTACTTAGACTTTCGTGATTCCGAATCGAATTAAGAGATTCGTTAGCCAATTCTTGCGAAATAAAATAGATCTTGCGAAATAAAATAGAAAACAAATATTATTAATATTAGAATAAATATTCTAGATTACTATATTAGTAGAATTAGATAATTAGTTGAATATATTCTATTTATATTAAATTGAAATTTTATTATATTTCTATTTTATTATATTAAATTAAAAATTGAAACTCTATTAAATTGATAAATTGAAATTCTATTCTATT